TAAAATAATTTATTTCCTCATTGGATTGATAACTTTATTGATATATTTAAAAGTATGCAAGTATTGATTTAATTTTTTATTTGTACTCATTAGAAATATTAAATTATATTATTTTAATTATTAATAATTATATATAACTATAGATATTTAATTATTATTTAACAGAAAGATTTCATATTATCATATAATAAATGATTAGGAAGCATTCCATCTAAATTTTTTATATAAATTAAATTATAAACATATATATAATGAATGAAAACTTATATTGAAAATTAAAAAAAAAATCTTTAAAAATTAATTAAATAATAGAATAATTATTTATTATAATACATTAAATATATTAACTATTGATTAATTAAATATTTAATATGAATGTAAAAATAATTTATTTCCTCATTGGATTGATAACTTTATTGATATATTTAAAAGTATGCAAGTATTGATTTATAAATAATTTATAAAAGATTGATAAACATATGTCAGTGTAGAGAGGCAAAAAAAACATTAATTTTCTTTCCATTATAATTTATTTCCTCATTGGATTGATAACTTTATTGATATATTTAAAAGTATGCAAGTATTGATTTATAAATAATTTATAAAAGATTGATAAACATATGTCAGTGTAGAGAGGCAAAAAAAACATTAATTTTCTTTCCATTATAATTTATTTCCTCATTGGATTGATAACTTTATTGATATATTTAAAAGTATGCAAGTATTGATTTAATTTTTTATTTGTACTCATTAGAAATATTAAATTATATTATTTTTTTAAAAATTTTAATAAAGTTTGATTTTGGTTTTTATATTCGTTTTATAAATTTTTTGCATGTAAATTTTTGTATGAATTTAATTTTATTTAAAAAGTAATGTTATTAAGTTTTAATTGCAGCATTTAATTTTAATAATTAAATAAATTTAGAATTATAATTTATAAGTAAAATAGGTAATTAATGTGCCAGCAACTGCGGTTACACATTTTATTTAAGTGAATATTATTTAATTTAAAGTTTTTAATTTATTAATTTATAAATTAAATAGTAAAATTTAAGTGAAATTTTTTTTTATTAAAAAATTATTAAAAATTTTTTTAAGAACTTGTAAATCTTAATAATAAACTAGGATTAGATACCCTATTATTTAAGACTTAAAATATTTTAAAAGATTAATAGGTATGATCTTAAAATTTAAAAGAATTGGCGGTATTTAAATCTAATTAGGGGAATTTGCTTTTAAAATGATAATCCTCAAGTAACCTTACTTTAATTTATTTAATTTATTTATTGTCGTTAACAGAATATTTTTTAAGAATAAAAATTTTCTAATTTTTAAAATTAATTAAAGATATTTCAGATCATTATGTAGTTTATATTAAAGTTAAAGTGAATTACAATAAATTTTATTTATAATGGAAATTAATTTGAAATAATTAATAGAAAGTGGACTTAATAGTAAATTAAAAATAATTATATTTAATTGAATTTAGATCTAAATATGTACAAATTGCCCGTCGCTCTCATTTTAAAATGAGATAAGTCGTAACAAAGTAGAGATACTGGAAAGTGTTTCTAGAAGATAAATTATTATCAAGTTATAATTTAATAAAAATATTTTATTTACAATAAAAATAATTGTTGTTTAATTCAACTTAATTTGAAAAAATAAAATTATTTAAATTATTTATAAATTTTGCATAATTAATAAAAATAATTTTATTAAATTTTTGTTTATGTATTGTTTAAAGATAAAATTTTAAAAGTTATAGTTAATTAAAATTGTGAAAGGAATTTGAAATATATTGAAAGTTATTTATTAAAAAGTAAATTTAATTTATTGTACCTTGTGTATCAGGGTTTATTAAATAAAAATTAAATAAAATTAATTTTCTCGAAATAAAAAGATTTATTTAATTAAGATTTTTATTGTGGAAAAAATATTTTTAATAATTAAATAGAAATGAAATGTTAATCGATTTTTTTGATATCTAGTTTTTTAATAAATGAATTTAATTCAAATATAATATTTAATATATTATTTTATTTATAATTTTTTATTATATTAATATTTAAAGGGATAAGCTTTTAAATATAAATTTTATAAAGATATTTTAAATATTTTTGTAAAATTTATAAATTTAGAAGTAGTTTTTAATTTAAATATGTTATAATTTATTTTATTTAAAGGTATATAAATAATTTATTTGAAATTTTTTAAATATTTATTAAATGAGAATATTTGAATATGTATATATTATTTAATTATTTATTAATAAAAAAAATGATTAAATTAGTAAATTTAAAATGTTAATAAGTTATATATATATATAAAATGAAAGTTTAAATTAAGGAATTCGGCAAAATTTATATTCGCCTGTTTAACAAAAACATGTCTTTTTGATTATAATTTAAAGTCTAATCTGCTCTATGAAATAAATTTAAATGGCCGCAGTATCTTGACTGTGCAAAGGTAGCATAATAATTAGTCTTTTAATTGAAGGCTGGAATGAATGATTTAACGAAATATAAACTGTCTTTATTTAATTAATGATTGAAATTAATTTTTAAGTTAAAAAGCTTAAATTTTAATAGAGGACGAGAAGACCCTATAGAGTTTTATAATTAATTTAATGAAACATTTAAATTTAAATGTTTCATTAAATTAATTATTATATTGGGGCGATAGAAAAATTTAATAAACTTTTTTATTTTAGAACCATTAATAAATGATTTTTTGATCCTGAATTTTAGATTATTAGATTAAATTACCTTAGGGATAACAGCGTTATTTTTTTTAAAGTACATATTTATAATAAAGATTGCGACCTCGATGTTGGATTAAATTTAATTTTAGGTGCAGAAGCTTAAAATTTTAGGTCTGTTCGACCTTTAAAAATTTACATGATCTGAGTTCAAACCGGTGTAAGCCAGGTTGGTTTCTATCCTTATTTAAATAAAAATTTTTAGTACGAAAGGACCAAAATTTTGAAATAATTTTATAATTTTTGAATATTATTAAGATTAATTAAGCTATTTTGACAGAATAATTTGTTATAAATTTAGAATTTATATATGTATAATTTAATTATACAAATAGTATATGATATATAATGAAGTTTATTTAACTTTTTTAGGAAGTTTATTATTAATAGTTAGAGTAATGATTGGTGTTGCTTTTTTAACTTTATTGGAGCGTAAGGTATTAGGATATGTTCAAATTCGTAAAGGACCAAATAAAGTTAGAATATTAGGTATTTTACAGCCTTTTTGTGATGTTGTTAAGTTATTTTCTAAAGAACAAATTTTTCCTTTAGTTTCTAATTATTTTGTTTATTATTTATCCCCTATTTTTAGTTTATTTATAATTTTATTGATATGAATATTAATACCATATATTACTAATTTTTATTCATTTAATTTAGGGGTTTTATTTTTTTTGAGATGTACTAGAATTAGAGTTTATACAATTATAATTGCTGGTTGATCTTCTAATTCTAAATATTCTTTATTAGGAGGATTACGATCAGTGGCTCAAACTATTTCTTATGAGGTAAGAATAGCAATTATTTTAATATCATTTATTTTTTTAATTGAGAGATATAGATTTATTGAATTTTTTTTTTTTCAAAAATGAATTTATTTTATTTTTTTTACTTTTCCGTTAAGTGTATTGTGAATAATTATTAGGTTAGCTGAAACTAATCGTACTCCTTTTGATTTTGCTGAAGGAGAATCTGAATTGGTATCTGGGTTTAATGTTGAGTATAGAAGAGGAAGATTTGCTTTAATTTTTTTAGCTGAATATGCAAGAATTTTATTTATAAGAATAATATTTTGTATAATTTTTATAGGGGGAAATTTATATTCTTTAATATTTTATATTAATATAGTTTTTATTTCTTTTTTATTTATTTTAATTCGTGGTACTTTACCTCGTTTACGATACGATAAATTAATATCTATAGCTTGAAAAAGATTTTTACCAGTTTCTTTAAATTATTTAATATTTTTTATAGGATTAAAATTAATATATTTTATTATTTTAATTTATAAGTTAAAATCAATAAAAGATTTAAACTTTTATCATATGTTTTCAAAACATAAACTTATTCAAGTTCATTGATTATTAATTTAATAATTTATCTCAAATTTTGTTAATAATTGGGTTAATTAAAAAATATATAAAATAAAAAAGTGTTATAATTTGTCCTATTATAATAAAAGGAGTTTCAACTGGACTAGCTCCGATTCATGTTAATAATGAAATATTAGAAATTATTATTCAAAATAAAAATTGATTAAGAGGATAAAATGTTATTCTTTTGAATTTTTTAAAATTATAAAATGGCAAAATTATTAAAATTAAAATTGATATAACTAAAGCAATAACTCCTCCTAATTTATTAGGAATAGATCGTAAAATTGCATAAGCAAATAAAAAATATCATTCTGGTTTGATATGAGGAGGAGTTACTAATGAGTTAGCAGGAATAAAGTTATCAGGATCTCCTAGGATGTTTGGGGCTATTAAAATTAAAATAATTAAAGTTGTTAATATAATAATAAATCCAAAGATATCTTTAAATGAAAAGTAAGGATGAAATGGGATTTTGTCAAAATTTCTATTAATACCTAAAGGATTATTTGATCCTGTAGAATGAAGAAATATTAAATGAATAATTGTTAAAGCTAGAATAATGAAGGGAATAATAAAGTGAAGTGTAAAAAATCGATTTAGAGTTGCATTATCAATAGAAAATCCTCCTCATAGTCATTGAACTAAAGAATTTCCTAAATAAGGGATTGCTGATAATAAATTAGTAATAACTGTTGCCCCTCAAAAAGATATTTGTCCCCAAGGTAACACATAACCTATAAAAGCAGCTCCTATAGTTATAAATAATATAAGTACCCCTGTAATTCAAGTATTTTTAAAATGAAATGATCCATAATATATTCCTCGTCCAATATGTATATAAATACAAATGAAAAAGAATGAAGCACCATTTCTATGAATAGTTTGTATAATTCAACCATTATTAACATCTCGGCAAATATGAATAATACTTGAAAATGCTAAATCAATATTTGGGGTATAATGTATTGCTAAGAAGATTCCTGAAATTAATTGAATTGTTAAGCATAATCCTAATAAGGACCCAAAGTTTCATCATGATGAAATATTTCTTGGTGTTGGGAGATCAATTAATGAATTATTAATAATTTTTAAAATTGGATTTTTTAATCGTAGAGGTTTATTCATTAAGAGTTTTTTCGTAAAGGTCCTAAATTAATATTAGTAATTTTTACTACAATAAATAAAGTTAATAATAAGTAATTAATTAATATAATTATAATATAATTAGTTGGATAATTATATAACTTATTTAATGATATTTTTAATATAAAATTTTTACTTATTTCTATATCATTTAGGGGTATTAAATCATTATTATAATTAAAAAATAAATGTTGTATATTGATTATTAGAAAAATAATAAATGAAGAAATAATAATAATGAAAAAAATATTATTTTTTTTTAGTGAAAATTTTTGATTAGAAGACAAACTTGAAACATAAATAAATAAAATTAGTATTCCTCCTACTATAATTAAGAATAAGATATAAGAAAATCAGAATCTAAATCTTATAAATCCAGAAATTAAAGTAATTAAAATTGTTTGAATTAAAAGAATTAACCCTATAGGTATGGGGGATCTTGAAAAATAAAATAATATTGAATTATTAAATGTTAATATTAAAATAATTTTAATAATGCAGAAAGTAGTTTATTTAAAATTTTAATTTTGGAGATTAAAGATAGAGTTATTTTACTTTTTTTCTGAAGTTTTAAAAAATTTTTTTTTCTTTGATTTACAAAATCAATATTTTATAATTATAAACTATTAAAACTAATTTTTATTTTTAGTGTCCCAAATTTATTAATAATAATATTTTTAATTGGTTTTATAAGATTTTGTAAAAATCGAATTCATTTATTAATAATTTTAATAAGATTAGAATTTATAATATTAATTATTTATTTAATATTAATTTTTTTTTTAAGTTTATATGAGATAGAATTATATTTTAGTATAATTTTTTTAACTTTTAGAGTATGTGAAGGAGTTTTAGGATTATCAGTTTTAATTTTAATAGTGCGGATACATGGAAATGATTATTTTCAAGTATTAAGAATTTTATAATAATTAATATGTTAAAATTTATTATTTTGTTATTATTTATAATACCTTTTAGTAAATATAATAAATTTTGATTAAGTCAAAATTTATTATTTTTTAGAAGATTTTTATTTATATTTATAGGAATTTATAATAATGGTTGGTCTCATTTTAGTAATTATTTAGGTTATGATACTATATCTTATGGGTTAATTTTTCTATCTTTTTGGATTAGATCATTAATATTTTTAGCTAGATATATAATTTATGGACAAAATAATTATAGAAATTTATTTATTTTTTTTATTTTATTATTAATATTAATTTTATTTATAACTTTTAGAGTTATAAATTTATTTTTATTTTATGTTTTTTTTGAATGTAGGTTGATTCCTATTTTATTTCTAATTATAGGGTGGGGGTTTCAATTAGATCGAATTCAAGCAGGGATTTATATATTATTTTATACTTTAGTTGCTTCATTACCTCTTTTATTAATAATTATATATATATATATATATAATAAAACATTATTATTTATAATATTTTTAGAAAATAATTTTTTTATTATTTATAATTATAGCTATATATTTATAATTTTAGCATTTTTAGTAAAGATGCCTATATTTTTAGTTCATTTATGGTTACCAAAAGCTCATGTAGAGGCTTCTATTTCAGGTTCTATAATTTTGGCTGGAATTATATTAAAGTTAGGGGGGTATGGGTTATTACGTATATTTAATGTTTTATTAAAATTGGGAGTTAAATTTAATTATATTATTTTAAGTGTAAGATTAATTGGAGGAATTTTAGTTAGAATAATTTGTTTATTTCAAGTAGATTTAAAGTCGTTAATTGCATACTCTTCTGTAGTTCATATAAGAATATTATTAGGGGGTGTAATAACTTTATTTAATTGAGGATTATGTGGTTCTTTTTTATTAATAATTTCTCATGGTTTATGTTCTTCTGGATTATTTTGTTTAGTAAATATTATTTATGAACGATTAGGTAGTCGTAGTTTATTAATTAATAAGGGTTTAATTAATTTTATACCAAGATTATCTTTATGATGATTTTTATTATGTTCATCTAATATAGCGGCTCCTCCTTCTTTAAATTTATTATCTGAAATTATATTAATTAATTCAATAATTAGTTGAAGAAATTTAATTTTTTTTTTATTAATTTTATTATCTTTTTTTAGTGCGATATATTCATTATATTTATATTCTTTTACACAACATGGAGAAATAAATTTTATATTATATTCTTTTACTCAGGGATTTATGCGTGAATTTATAATTTTAATTATACATTGGGTGCCTTTAAATTTTTTAATTTTAAACAATGAATTATTTATAATATGAATTTAAATTTAAATAGTTTAATTAAAATATTGATTTGTGGGGTCAAAGATATATGATATATATATTTTAAATAATTTTTTTAGACATTTGTATTATTTTTATATTAATTATATTTATTTTTTCAATAAGTTTTTTTATTTTAAGGATTTTTTTTTTAATAAAAAATATAAATATTTTTATTGAATATAGAATTTTTGATTATAATTCAGTTCAAATTGCTATAACTTTATATTTTGATTGAATATCGTTAATATTTTTGAGAATTGTTTTATTCATTTCTTCTTCTGTAGTTTTTTATAGAAAGTATTATATAGATAATGATTTAAAAAAAAATCGATTTATTAGGTTAGTATTATTATTTGTACTTTCTATAATATTATTAATTATTAGGCCTAATCTAATTAGTATTTTATTAGGATGAGATGGGTTAGGTCTAATTTCTTATTGTTTAGTAATTTATTATCAAAATAAAAAATCTTTTAATGCTGGTATATTAACTGTTCTTTCTAATCGTATTGGAGATGTTTTTTTATTAATATCTATTGCTTGAATAATAAATTATGGGAGATGAAATTTTATTTTTTGAATGAATTATTTGGAAAATAGTAATGAAATAGTATTAATTATAATTTTTATTTCATTAAGAGCTTTTACTAAAAGAGCTCAAATTCCTTTCTCTTCATGATTACCAGCTGCTATAGCAGCTCCAACACCTGTTTCATCTTTAGTTCATTCTTCTACATTAGTTACTGTTGGAGTATATTTAATAATTCGATTTGAAAAATTAATTATAAATATAAATTATGTTAATTGATTATTATTGTTATCAGTTTTAACTATATTTATATCAGGATTGAATGCAAGGTTTGAATTTGATTTAAAAAAAGTTATTGCTCTTTCTACATTAAGCCAATTAGGTATAATAATAATAATTTTATTTATAGGATATTCTGAATTAGCTTTTTTTCATTTATTAACACATGCTTTATTTAAAGCATTATTATTTATATGCGCTGGTTTATTAATTCATAATTTAATAAACTTTCAAGATATTCGATTAATAGGTTGTATTTGTTTACAAATGCCTTTAGTTTCTATTTGTTTTAATATTTCAAATTTAGCTTTATGCGGGTTTCCATTTTTAGCAGGGTTTTATTCTAAGGATTTAATTTTGGAAATAACTATAATAGAGGGCTATAATTTTTATATTATATTTATAATTATGATTTCTATTCTATTAACAGTAATTTATACTTTTCGTTTGGTTTATTTTTCTATAATTATGAGATTTAATATATTATCTTTAAATTTTTTAAATGATAATTCTTGAAGGATAAATAAAAGTTTGTTAGGTTTATTATTTATAGTAGTTTTAGGGGGGACTTGTTTAAGATGAATGGTATTTCCTTACCCTTATATAGTATGTTTACCTATATATTTAAAAATTATTCCTTTAATTATAATTATTATAGGAAGGTATATTGGTTATTTAATATTTAATTTAAAATATAAAAAAAATTATATAAATTTTTTAAATTTAAAAAATTTTTTTTCTTTGATATGATTTTTACCTATTATTTCTACTTATGGTATGGTTAAGCAATCAATATTATTAAGTATAAAAATATCTTTAATAATAGATCAAGGGTGAACAGAATTTTTTTTAGGTCGAGAAATTTATAAATTATTAATTAAAAATTCATCAATATTAGATTTATTATTTTTTTATTTTAATAAATTATTAAGTTTAATATTTTTAGTAATTTTTACTTGATGATACTTAAATATTTTATTAAAGTAAAATTTAAATAGCTTAAGATTAAAGCATTTCATTGAAGATGAAAAAATGATTTAAAAATCTTTGAATATTTAATTAAAATTTATAAAGATTTAAATAATATTCTTATTTTTTCATTGAAAATGAAATGTTTTTTTAAACTATATAAATAAATAAAGAAATATAAACGAAATTAAATCGTTATTTAAAAAGTTAGAAGCTTTTTATAGAATCTACATATTTCTTTAATTGGAAAATTTTATTTCAATAATATTATTAACAATAATATGCCTCTTTTTGGCTTCAATTAATTATTAAAAGTAAGAGTTAATATTTAACTTAAATATCAGGTCGAAACTGATTACAATTTTTTGTTTCAAACTTTATTATAAGACAAATTAATAGTTTAAAATTAATAATTTTTGAATGCAAATCAAATGTTATTTTTAACTATTATCCTTGTTTATAAATTATAATCAATTTAATGCTCCGAATTTTCATTCATAATATAGGCCTATTAAAAGAATTAAGATAAAATATAATGATAAAATAAATCAAATTTTAATATTTGAAATTGATAGAATTAAAATTATTGGTAATATTAAAGCAATTTCTACATCAAAAATTAAAAAAATAACAGCAATCAAAAAAAAACGGATCGAGAAAGGAATACGGGATTTTCTTTTTGGATCAAATCCACATTCAAAGGGAGAATTTTTTTCTCGATCAGAGGTTGTTTTTTTTGATAAAATTGATGATAATATTATGATTAATAATGATAATGATAAAGTAATTATTGTAATTAAACTTATTAATAAAATGACTTATACTAATTAGTATCTCTAATTAAAAATTAAAATTTAACATATATATATATAAATATATTAATCTATAAGTAACTTAGTTTAATATTTAATTTCCTCATCAATAGATTGAGATATATAAAAATAATCATACTACATCAACAAAATGTCAATATCATGCTGCAGCTTCAAAACCAAAATGATGGAAAGTAGAATAATGATTAAAAATTAATCGAAAAAAGTTAATTAATAGAAATGTGGTTCCAATTAATACATGAATACCATGGAATCCTGTAGCTATAAAAAATGTTGAACCATAAACTGAATCTGCTATCGTGAAAGGGGCCTCAATATATTCATACCCTTGTAGAATTGAAAAAATTACTCCTAAAAGAACTGTTATAAAGAGTCTTAATATTGTTTCATATTTATAGTTGTTTATTAAGCTATGATGTGATCATGTAATAGTAAATCCTGATGATACGAGAATAATAGTATTTAATAAAGGAATATGTAATGGATTAAAAGGAATAATTCCTTTTGGAGGTCAAATTATTCCAATTTCAATTGTAGGGGATAAGGATCTATGAAAAAATGCTCAAAAAAAAGAAATAAAAAAAAAAATTTCTGAAACAATAAATAAAATTATACCTCATCGTATTCCATTGTTTACTGCTATAGTATGGAGCCCTTGAAATGTTCTTTCTCGAATGATATCTCGTCATCATTGAAATATAATTAATAAAATAATTATTAATCCTAAAATAAATAAAAAATTGTTATTATAATGGAATCATTTTACAGATCCTGAAACTAAAATTATTGTTCTTAAGGCTCCTAATAAAGGTCAAGGGCTATAATCAACTAAATGAAATGGATGATTTTTTATCGTCATTAATTTACTTCTCTAGAATATAAGGTTCTTAATACTATAAATACATAAGCTTGAATAATAGATACTGCAGATTCTAATAATAATAATAAAATTTGAATTAAAATTAAAAAAAATGTTATGGAAGTACTTATTAAAATTCCTGTTCTTCTTAATAAAGTTAATAATAAATGTCCAGCAATTATATTTGCAGTTAATCGAACAGATAACGTAATTGCTCGAATTAAGTTTCTAATTGTTTCAATTAATACTATAAAGGGTATCAAAATTGTTGGTGTATTTTGTGGAACTAAATGTCTAAATATATGATTTATATTATTAATTCAGCCATATAAATTAATTCTTAATCATAAAGGTAAGGCTAATGTTAATGTTATTGTTAAATGTCTTGTTCTAGTAAAAATATAAGGGAAAAGACCCAATGAATTATTTATTATAATAAAAAAGAATAAGGAAATAAAAATTAATGTAGTTCCTTTAAAAGCATTATTACCTATTAATACTTTTAATTCTTGGTGAATTCTAAAAAAGATTTTTTTGAAAATGAAATTAATTCGAGGTATGATTAGTCAGAAAGTTTGAGGTAAAAATAAAATTCCTAAAATTGTTCTTACTCAATTTAAAGAAAAATTTATTATTCTTGATGTTGGATCAAAAATTGAAAATAAATTTATTATCATTTTCAGGTTTTTTTTAAAATATTAAATTTAAAGTCATTTTTTTTATTAATATAATAATAGTTAAAAAAATAGTTAATAACATTAAATAATAAAAAGATTGATTGAAAGAAAATAAATAATGTAATTCAATTTAAAGGAAATATTTGAGGAATAAAAGGATATCAGAATAATTACTGATAGTTTTAGTATGACATACTAATATTTTAATTAAATTAATTCTTTCCATTAAGAATATTTGCTAATATATTATATTATGATTTAAGAGATCATTGCTTTGCTTTTCAGCCACTTAATGAATAGATTTTAAATTGAATTAATTCAATTTAAAAAAAAAGGCATAGGAATTCTTTCGATAACAATAGGTATAAATCTATGATTTGCTCCACAAATTTCGGAACATTGACCAAAAAAGACACCGGGACGTTTAATTATTAAACTAATTTGATTTAAGCGACCTGGAACAGCATCAATTTTTTTACCTATAGAAGGTATTGCTCATGAATGAATTACATCTGTTGATGTAACTATAATACGTAGTTGAATATTTAAAGGTAAGATTATGTTGTTATCTACATCTAGTAAACGAAATGATGAATTGTTATTTAAATCATTTTTATTAATTATGTAAGAGTCAAATTCAATATTTTTGAAGTCTGTATATTCATATCTTCAATATCATTGGTGCCCAATTGCTTTAATAGTTAATAATGGGTAATTTATCTCATCAGTAAGGTATAAAATATGAATTGAGGGTAATGCAATAAATAATAATAGTAATGTAGGGGATAAGGTTCAAATAATTTCTAAGTTTTGTTGATTTAATAAATTTTTATTAGTAAATTTATTAAATAATAAAAATAATATTAAGTAAATAATTGATGAAGTAATTAAAATTAAGATAATTATTGATTTATCATGGAAAAAAATTAATTGTTCTATTATTGGAGATGTTGCATCTTGAAAATTAGTATATCTTCATGTTGACATTTCTAATAAAAGATAAAAAATCTTTATAAATGGGTCTTAAATCCAATGCATATATTCTGCCATAATAGAATAATTAATTATTTGAAAATGTTACTGGTAATTCTGCGTAACTATGATCAGATGGGGGTAAATTTTGTTTTCATTCAATAGCTGAATTTAAATGGGGGGAAAATAAAATTTGTCGTTGTGAGGATATTCTTTCTCATAAAATGAAGATAAAGAATAGAACTCTGACAAATGAGATTAATGATCCGATAGAAGAAATTACATTTCATGTTAAAAATGCATCAGGATAGTCAGAATATCGACGGGGTAATCCATTTAAACCTAAAAAATGTTGTGGAAAAAATGTTGAATTTACTCCAATAAATATGATAAAGAATTGAATTTTTAATCATAAAGGATTTATTGTTAAACCTGTTAATAATGGGTATCAATAAATAAATCCTGCTATAATACCAAATACAGCCCCTATAGATAAGACATAATGAAAATGAGCTACTACGTAGTAAGTATCATGTAAAATAATATCAATAGAAGAATTTGATAAAATAATTCCTGTTAGTCCTCCTATAGTAAATAAGAAAACGAATCCTAAAGTTCACAATATTGGGGGATTAAAATTTACTTGTGATCCATATAATGTTGTTAATCATCTAAAAATTTTGATTCCTGTTGGAATTGCAATAATTATTGTAGCTGCTGTAAAGTATGCTCGAGTATCAACATCTATTCCAATAGTAAATATGTGATGAGCTCAAACAATAAAGCCTAATAAGCCAATAGTTAATATAGCATAAATTATTCCAAGAGTTCCAAATGTTTCTTTTTTACCTGATTCTTGTGAAATAATATGAGAAATTATTCCAAAAGCTGGAATAATTAAAATGTAAACCTCAGGGTGACCAAAAAATCAAAATAAGTGTTGATAAAGAATTGGGTCTCCTCCTCCTGAAGGATCAAAAAATGATGTATTTAAATTTCGATCTGTTAAAAGTATTGTAATCGCTCCTGCTAATACTGGTAAAGATAATAGTAATAAAAGAGCTGTTAGTGAAACTGCTCAAATAAATAAAGGTATACGATCAAAATTTATACCTTTAGTTTGTATATTAATTATAGTTGAAATGAAATTGATTGCCCCTAAAATTGATGAAATTCCTGCTAAATGTAATGAAAAAATAGTTAAGTCAACTGAAGCTCCTGCATGGGAGATTCTTCTAGAAAGAGGGGGGTATACTGTTCATCCAGTTCCTGATCCTACATTTACTAATCTTCTAGTAATTAATAAAATAATTGATGGAGGTAAAAATCAGAATCTTATGTTATTTAATCGAGGGAATGCTATATCTGGGGCTCCTAATATTAATGGAACTAATCAATTTCCAAATCCTCCAATTATGATTGGTATAACTATAAAAAAAATTATTAAAAAGGCATGAGATGTAACAATAGTATTATAAATTTGATCATTATTAATTAAAGATCCAGGTATTCCTAATTCTGTTCGAATTAATATACTAAAGGATAATCCAAGTATTCCTGATCAGAATCCAAAAATAAAATATAATGTACCAATATTTTTATGATTAGTGGAAAATAATCATTTATTCAATAAAATGGCTGAAAATTTAAGCGATAAATTGTAAATTTATTTATGAAATAAAAATTTCTTTTATTAATTTTGTAGTTAAAGTATAACATTAGAATGCAATTCTAAAATTATAAATAAGTTTATTTATTAAAATTTAATTAAGATTTAAAATTTGGAAATTTTATTTAAAACTTTGAAGGTTTTTAGTTTATATTAACTTAAAATCTTATAATAAATTTATTAAATGTCTTGAAACAAAAAGAGATAATGATAAATTAATTATAAGAATTCTAGATAATGTTTTATTAAAAAAAAAATTTTTATAATTAAATTTTAAATTAAATTTTGAAAAAAATAATATAGATATTAAAGGATTAAAATAAAATGATAAAGAGATAACTCTTATTAGGATAAAAAATAGAGTTTCAATTAATAATGAATTTTTAATTATTATTAATAATAATATAAATTTTGGTAAAAATCCTAGTAATGGGGGTATACCTCTTAATGATAAAAATAAAGATATTATAAGTATTTCATTAACATTATTTCTTTTATTTTTAAATAAATTATTTAAATTGTTAAAATTAAGTGAATTTATTATTAAACAAATTATTAAATTAATTGAAGAGTAAACAATTAAATAAATAATAAGTATTGAAGTTTCAATTATTAATCTTATTAAGATTCAACCTAAATGGTTAATAGAAGAATAAGCTATAATTAATTTAATTGAAGTTTGATTTATTCCTAAAATGGCTCCAAAGTAAATTGATAAAATAGATCTAAGATAAGTTATTGAATTAACATTTAATGATTCTAATAAAATTAAGGGTCCAATTTTTTGTCATGTAAATAAAATAAAACAATTTATTCACCTTAAGTTGGGTAAAATTTTTGGTATTCATCAATGAAATGGGGAAGCTCCAAGTTTTATTAGTAATCTCAATTGAATTACTGTAAAAATAATATTAATTTTAATTAAATTAGTTTCTAAATTTGAAATAATTAACATTATAATGAATCATGAAGATGAACTTGTTTGAACAAAAAAATATATTATTATAGGATTTGATGATTTATTTTTTTTTGATTTATGTAATATAATAGGAATAAATGATAATAAGTTAATTTCTATTATTATTCATGCATTATATCATGAAGATGAATTGATTATTAAAAGAGTTCTTAAAATTAAAATTAATAAAAATAAATATTTTATATAAGATAATTTATTTGTAAAATTATTATTAAATTTAATTTTATTAATTTTAAAATATTTTGACATTTATAACTTTTAAAGTAAAAAGTATAATGAAGGTAAATTATTTACATTTTTTATTCTATCAAAATAATCCTTTTATCAGGCACTTCATCAAAATTATAAATAAATATATATATATATATATATATATATATTAAAAAGATAAGCTAATAAAGCTAATGGGTTCATACCCCATAGATAAAAATTATAATTTTTTTCTTTTTAAATTTAATATAATTATTTTTAGTGTAAGATGCACTTAAATTTTTGAAATTTAAAGAATAGTTTAATTCTATAAAAATAATTTATTTATATAATATATTTAGTATATTTGATTTCCAATCAAGAAGTTTAATTAATTTAATATAAATG